TATATATATATATATATATAATAGATTGAATTTATCTAATTCATTTCTATATAGAATAGAGTGGGGATTAAAATGAATGATTTACTGAGTATAAATCATGAATCAAAAATGGAAAATCATAAAAGATGGAAAAAGCTTTGGTTTCGCGTCTAGTCATATCATTCCATTATATTGACAATTTCAAAAAACTGTTCATACTATGATCATAGTATGATCGCGGTCAGGCAAATATGCCCCCATCGTCTAGCGGTTCAGGACATCTCTCTTTCAAGGAGGCAGCGGGGATTCGACTTCCCCTGGGGGTAGGGTACTACGAAAGGAAGTTGATCATGGATTATCAATAAACCTAGAATTGATTCTTCCTGGGTCGATGCCCGAGCGGTTAATGGGGACGGACTGTAAATTCGTTGGCAATATGTCTACGCTGGTTCAAATCCAGCTCGGCCCAATAATTCGCTGATCCGCCATAACAAAAACTGCCCATTTTTTGTATTTTGTTTTCCAGAAAAGCGAAAAAAAAAGTAGGGAAAAAGTAGGGAAGAATAAGACTCAAAAAAGTCCAATTTTCTGATATATCCATCCCTCCCGCTCTTTGTTTTTTATTTGTTCTATTTATTTGTTCCCATAAATTCTGAACTAGATAACGATCTAGATTCATATCAGGATCATTAAGTCTAAAGTTTAATGAAAAGAAAGAGTAAAATAAACAAAAAAGACTCTTTTTTCATTTTAAAATTGATTCTCGATCGATTTATTTAGCAATAACGAAAGGATTCCTAGTTACTAGGAATCCGCGCTGCTCTCACTAAAGTGCATACCCATATGGATATCAATATATCACTCGCGCCTTTGTTTGTTACAACACGGCGATTCGAATCTAAAATCTAAATAGAAAATGGCTTGAATGAAATCATAAGAATATCTATGCTGTACACTTTTCTTTATTTCCCTGGGATTGTAGTTCAATTGGTCAGAGCACCGCCCTGTCAAGGCGGAAGCTGCGGGTTCGAGCCCCGTCAGTCCCGACGGATGCAATAAAAAAAAATACATCAATTGATCCCTCCATTTTCTGTGAAAGGGGATACAAATGACAGAGTTGCATTACCAACGATATCCTTTTTTTATTTATTTTTTCCTTTCTATTTTTTGTTGGGGTTTACTTGTAAACGATTTGTAAACGGTGAAAGTGGAAAAGCAGTCAGATGATACATCATCAGATGATTGTACAAGGAAGGTGGTAGATTATCGAAAAGAAAGAGTGGAAAAGAATATATATAAATAAAGGAAAGGAATTCTTTTGATTGGACCAGGAAGCCCATTTTGTATTCGGTGTGGATAAAATATCTTCCTATGTTATACTATTCAATTCTCGACGGTGAATCGATTTGATAGCTTAGATATTGTTATTCATGATATTGATCCGATTCGATGTCATTGAAATATAAGTCATCGCATTGAATTTACAAGCGACAAATTTATCATCTCTATGGGATTAAATCCCGAGTTATTGCGAAGTAAAAAAAACAATGAAATTATGGAAGTAAATATTCTCGCATTTATTGCTACAGCGCTGTTCATTCTAGTTCCTACCGCTTTTTTACTTATAATATACGTAAAAACGGTCAGTCAAAGTGATTAATTTGAATGAAACTTGACTTTTTATCAAGGATTTAAGAAAAAAAGGATTCCAATTTCACGTCTTAAATAAAATGAAAGGACTAGAATCAGCAGTATCCTATAAAACTCGATAGTATGGTAGAAAAATATATATATATGAATCTTTCTACCATACTATCTATATCTATTATTGTAATGTATAAAGATACAAGCTTAATATAGATGAATCTACAATATGTATCTTCATCCATGTCGATATCAATTAAATATATGTAATGTACATAGTATCTCCATTTTATTTCTTCGCTGGATCTATTTTATTTGTGTTGATTTCAATCAATCTGAAATAATTGAAAGGCAAGTCTTACGATTTTCTAATTCTTTCATTTCATGGATTTGATTCTTTTGATGGATACCGAGATTCATATTGAAAATAATCAGAAATGAAGGAAAAATGGAATGGAATAGGCATATATTAATTTAAGAAAAAAAAAACGAAAATCAAGTAATCTTTTTTTTTAACATTCCAAAGAAGGAATTCATTGAGCAGTTGACAGATGATCCAAAGAGTTCAGTTCTATGGTAACTTTTCTTCGTATTTCGTTTCGAAAAAGGGGTAGACCCTACCGATTAAAAATTTAACTTCTTTTCTTTGATCCATGATATGAAATGAGTCAATAAAGCATGGCATAAATGAAATTCCTAAAATAATAAATAAAACAGGGGGTAAGTGTGCAATATGTGACTCCACTGAGGCAAGATCTTATTAAATAAAAAAAAAAACGACTTGTTTCTCTTTGAACAGTAAGAGTAAAGAGGGAAGGAAATAAAAACAAGTTTACTTTCGAAATACGAACATGGGAATTATTGAAATGTTTGGTTGATTTTGATTGAAAGGGTATTATTCATCTATATTATTCATAGAATACATTACTTCACTAGAATCCAAGAATTTCGAACTGAAGACTAATAAAATACTTAAAAAAAAGGCTTTGCAAAACGATCTTGAAAACAATTGATACGGTTTGATTCCTCAAACCAATTAGGAGTACCCCTAGAGTCCACTTCTTCCCCATACTACGAGTGAAAGGGAAAATGTAAAGACTACCATTAAAGCAGCCCAAGCAAGACTTACTATATCCATGTGTATTATGTCCCCTATCTCTATGAATATGAAATAAATATGAAGGAATTTTTCCATTATTGTTCACTAATAATAGTGGAATTACCGGCGCATAGTCAAAAAGAAAAGGGAATTCTGACACACCACCGTTGATGAAACACTTCAATAAATCCGCTTATAACTTATAACAAGTTCTTATATGATTTCTAGTAAAATCGAGAACCATTAAGCACAAGCAAAATAGGCAGTAACACTTTTGGAAGTATCAAAAGAATGTTACTCACATGTAGCAATAATAAGACTTATTCTTTCTTTTGGTGTCCCTCATTAAGTAAAAGCCAATTATCCATCCAATCTAATATTAATTGTATGCCTGAACACTTAGAGACTTTCATCAGTCTGTATACAAAGTATCTTCCAACCCTTCTACAACCATTCATTAGTTAATTAGACACTCCCAGTATCCAATCTAATTCAAGACTCCGCTAGTAGCCCCTCCATTAGTAGGGGAGGGGCTACCATATCAAGATTTACTGATTCCCTTCCACTACTCTAGTTTTTCCTTGAATCCTAGACTACAACACTTTAGAAAACAAAACTTTAGAAAACAAAACCTCCGGAAGTTTATAATCAAGAAAGTATCAAGAGTCCTTTTCTTACACTTGTTTTTGCTGGAGAAAATTTGTCGAGTTATATCAGCAAAACAGAATATAGGATTTCGAGTTTTTTGCTGATCAGGCGACACCCGGATTTGAACTGGGGAATAAGGGATTTGCAGTCCCCCGCCTTACCACTCGGCCATGTCGCCAAAAGGCTACAAACAAAAAAATGAGAGTATCCCCTTTTTATTTTTAGATTGTATCCATACCTTCAATTGATTATAGTATCTCAAGACACACAATATCTAAAAACTTTCCCTTTCTTTTTTATTTTCTATTGAAAAAGAAAATGTGGATTCTCAGTTACAAAAGTCAAAATTCAGGACAAATAAATTGGAACCATTAACTATTAACTATTGACTGCAAATTTATGGACGATTCTTCTTAACTTGTCTTTTTATAGTGGTATAATAAAATCAAACTGGATACATAACTAATCAGTATTGATTTTTTTTTTCAATAAAAAAAAACTTTCTGAATTTCAGATATTATAATATAATAATATAACAGCAATTCTATGTAAACCCCAGAACATACGTTGTTACACAGCTATAGTTATCTAATGAGGTATTTTATCTATCTAGATATGATGTCCATAGGGAATCAGCAAGAACTTATCGTGTTTCAATTTTTCATTGAATAGATTAAAATTAAAGAAAAAATAGAATTTTTGATAGAGCACGCCATGTGTTGTCTCCACTAGAGCGCTATAATGGAATAAAAAGAAAAGAGGAAAGACATATATAAATAGAAATGCTATATCTGCACATGTTTAATAAATACAAGCCCTCTTTTCGTACGCACTTCAATCATAGTCTAAATATTCTCCTAAAAAACTAAAAAGTGGGTAAAAACATCTCTCTTCTATGCGAATCATTTTTTTAACAATGGAATCCATGAAAAAATGAAGTGCTAGAAAAATCAACTCTCCCCCTATATCTATTTTATGATTATTTTGTCTTTATCTCAACGAACAGATCAAATCAGGAATTCATTTCATTTTTCTGGTATTCAATCGGATTGGAATATGTAATATCATAATAATGGTAGAAATTGAATTATTTTTTTTTTTTGATATTCTATACAAAACTCCATAAGGCTAAATGGCATTTATCAATTATTTTCTGTATCTGTTTGTTATAAATATAAATTCAAATTTGAGTATAATTTTTCTTCTTCCGTTCATACGCATTTCATATTTCATACATCCCCATATATATTATATGGTATATGGAGTTAGATCAAATTTCATGTGATTCAGTAAACAGAATAGAAATTCAATTCCATCATTATTAGATCGATTCATATGATTCGATGAAGAATGAGAAAAGAATGGGATTTTTTTGCTAAATGGGAAATTCAAAATGCTCGGGGATGCAAATGGGGAAATGTCTACAATACCTGGGTTGAATCAGATACAATTTGAAGGATTTTGTGGGTTCATGGATCGGGGCTTAAGAGAAGAACTTTATAAGTTTCCAAAAATTGAAGAGACAGATCAAGAAATTGAATTTCAATTATTTGTGGAAACATATCAATTGGTGGAACCGTTGATAAAAGAAAGGGATGCTGTATATGAATCACTCACATATTCTTCTGAA